TAAGAAACTGAACAAACTCGACAAAATGCAAGAAGAAGAAGAATTTGATATGGAAGAAGAAGAAGAATTTGATAACAATAGACGGGTTGATTATATGTATGGGAATCAAGAAAATTTGAAGTTCAAAATACTTGAAAAAAATAAAAAAGATGAAGAAAAATCCTTTTTTTTGTTTGAAAAACCTCTTTTGACCTTTTTTTTCGATTATAACCGATGGAATCGTCCATTACGATACATAAGAAAGAGAAATAAAAATTTTAAAGGCTCCGTAAGAAGAGAAGCCTCACAATATTTTTTTTATACATGCCAAAGTGATGGAAAACAAAGAATATCTTTTACATATCCCCCCAGTTTGTCAACTTTTGGGGAAATGATAGCAAGAAGGATATCGTTGTCTACATTAGAAAAACTCTCCGCTGATGAACTATATAACGAGTGGCTTTATACTAATAAAGAGAAAAATAACAACTTAAATAATGAATTTATAAATAGAATTGAGACTTTAGAGACAGTATCTCTTTCTCTAAATAGACTTGAAACAAAAACTAGATTGTATAATGCTGAGACTAAAAACAAAAAAAATTTCCTAGTTAAATTATGTAATACTGAGCCTAAAAACAAAAATTGCCTAGTTAAAATGTATGATCCCTTTTTAAATGGGATGTATCGTGGAAGAATGAAGAAATTATTTTCTTCTTCAATCATAAACGAAACTTCGATAGAAAATTGCACAGAAACATCTGAACTAAATCAAATTCATGATATCCTTCTTCCCTATCCTAATTCTCCAGAATATGAACCGAAAATCGAAAGATCAGAAAAAAAACAAGTAAAAATAGATTCAAATAATAGGTTAAAGTTTTCATTGAACGCAATTCTAACTAACCCTAAGCGTGAAAAAAAATCTATTGGAATAAACAAAATAGGTAAAAAACCCCCTCGATGGTCATACAAATTAATCAATGAGTTGGAACAATATTTTAAAAAACGACGAAAAGAACAAGGCATAATGCAAGGGCTGGATCACCAGCTTCGAACAAGAAGATTTAAACGTATAGCTTTTTTAACTCGTTCCAGACGAAGTTTTAAGAAGTCTCATTTCAAGAATTATGATCTTTATAGAAAATTTAATAGAGATTCGGGTTTTATAAGTTATTTAGAAGAACCGGATTTTCGTCGAGCCATAATAAAAGGATCTATGCGCGTTCAAAGGCGTAAAACGGTTATTTGGGGACCCTCTCAAGGAAATCCCCATTCCCCCCTTTTTTTGGAAAAAATGGAGGATTTTCCTTTTCCTATATCCAACCTAATGAAACTTTTTTTTAATATTAGAGATTGGTTGGGTAAAAAGTCAGAATTCGAAATTTTAGATCAACAATTCCAAATAAAAAAAAATAACCAGGAAGACGCAATGGAATTCTGGGATAACATTCCATATGCACAAAAAACAAGAAGTGTTCTGTTACTAGCTCAATCAATTTTTAGAAGATATATTAAATTACCCTTATTCATAATAGTTAAGAATATTGGCCGTATTTTATTACGTCAATCTCCGGAATGGTATGAGGATTTCCAAGATTGGAATAGAGAAATTTATCTAAAGTGCAGCTATAATGGTCTTCAATTCTCCAAAACGGAATTTCCTAAAAATTGGTTAAGAGAAGGTTTTCAGATCAAAATCCTATATCCTTTTCATTTGAAACCTTGGCACAGATCTAAACTACGACTCTCTGATAGCGATCGAAAGCAACAGGATGATTTTGATTCTTGTTTTTTAACAGTTTTGGGAATGGAAACAGAATATCCTTTTGGGCCTCCTCGAAAAACACCTTCCTTTTTTGAACCTATTTTTAAAGATATAGACTATAAAGTCGAAATCAGAAAATTCAATTTTAGAGTTCGAAGAGTTTTAAAAAAAATAACAAAGAAACAAACAAAAGCTGTTTTATTTGTAAAACAAATAATAAAAGAACTTTTAAAAGGAACAAAAATTCCATTATTTATACCGAGAGAAATATATGAATCAAGTCAAACTCAAACAGAAAATGATTCTATAATCAGTAATAAGATAATTCATGAATCGCTTAGTCAAAATCGAGCTACAGGTTGGACAAATTATTTACAGGCAAAAGAAGAAATGAAACATAGAATTGATAGAAGAAACACAATCAGAAATCAAATAGAAATAATGAAAAAAAATAAAAAGAATAATGGAGAATCACCCCCAAAAATTTGGAAACTATTAAAAAGAAAAAATATTGAATTATTAATTCAATTTTGCATTGAAAAAATATACATTGATATCTTTCTATGTATCATTAATATGCGCAGAATCACTCTATACCTTTTTATGGAATCAACAAAAAAAATTGTTGAGAAATACATTGACAATAATAAAAGAAATCAAGATCAAGAAAGGATTAATAAAACAAAACAAAATAAAATTGACTTTATTTCGCCTATGACTATAAAAAAGATATTTGATAATCTTAGAAATAGTAAGCGAAAGTCACATATTTTTTTTGATTTATCTTACTTGTCACAAAAATATGTATTTTTTAAATTATCACAAACCCAAGCAATTAACTTCAATAAGGTAAGATCTATTCTTCAATATAATGGACCATCTTTTTTTCTTAAGAATGAAATAAAGGATTTTTTTGGAAGACAAGGAATATTTGATTCCGAAATAAGACATAAGAAACTTCCAAATTATGGAATGAATCCATGGAAAAACTGGTTAAGAGGTCATTATCAATACGATTTATCTCAGATTACATGGTCTAGATTAGTCCCCCAAAAATGGCGAAATGGGATAAATACCTCTCAAAATAATGATTTAAAGAAATGGTATTCCTATGAAAAAGACCCTTTTTTTGATTACAAAAAAAAACAAAATTTGAAAGTCTATTTATTATCAAATAAAGAGGATAATTTTGAAAAAAACTATAGATATGATCTTTTATCATATAAATATATTCATTCTGAAACTAAGAAGAAATCCTGTATTTATAGAACATCATTAGAAAGAAATAAGAAGCAGGAAAATTCCAACAGAAATAAAGAAAACTTTTTTAAGAATATTTCTATGAAGAATTATCTAGGAAAAAGTGATATTATATATATGGAAAAAAATACGGATAGAAAATATTTGGGGTGGAAATTTAATACAAAAATTCAGGTTGAACCTAATAAGGACCAAATAAAGGATCAATTTCATATTTTTTATCTTCCAATTGATTCAAATTGCGAAATGAATTACAAAAGGGTCTTTTTTGATTGGATGGAAATGTCTTTTGATTGGATGGGAATGAATGAAAAATTCTTAATTTTAAATCACCTCATATCAAATCCGAAAGTTTTTTTCTTTCCAGAGTTTGTGATACTATATAATAAATATAAAGAGAAACCTTGGTTTATCCCAAGCAACTTACTTTTTTTTAATTTGAATATAAAACCAAATTTTAGTGAAAATCAAAATAGCAAGGCAAAGCAAGAGCAGGATGATAATTTTTTAAATTTTAGCCCAGCAAATTCAAAACAATATTTTGAATTAAAGAAGCAAAACAATATTGAAGAATATTTTTTAGAATCGATTGAAAAACTAAAAATATTCCTTAAAGGAGATTTTCCTTTGCAGTTAAGATGGACTGGACGTTTGAATCAATTGAATCAAAAAATGATGAATAATATCCAGATATACGGTCTCCTGGTTAGCCTCATAAATGTAAGAAAAATTACTATATCCTATATTCAAAGAAAAGAAATTAATCTGGATATAATGAGGAGGCGTTTAAATCTTACACAATTAACGAAAAAGGGAATATTAATTATGGAACCTGCCCGTCTATCTGTAAAAAATGACGGACAGTTTTTTATGTATCAAATAATAGGTATTTCATTGGTTCATAAAAGTAAGCACCAAAGTAACCGAAACCCCAAAAATGTTGCTAAGAAAAATTTTGATGAATCCATTCCAAGACATAAAATAAAAACTCTAAATAGAGACAAAAAGACTTCTGATTTGCTTGTTCCTGAAAAGATTTTATCGTCTAGACGTCGTAGAGAATTGAGAATTCTAATTTCTTTCAATTTGAATTTAAAGAATCAGAATGGTGTGCATAAAAATAAATTATTTTGCAAGGAGAACAGGCTAAAAAACTGGAGTCAATTTTTGGATGAAAGTAAAAATATCGACAGAAAAAAAAATGAATTAATTAAATTAAAGTTCTTTTTTTGGCCTAATTATCGATTAGAAGATTTAGCTTGTATGAATCGCTATTGGTTTGATACCAATAATGGGAGCCGTTTGAGTATGTTAAGGATATCTATGTATCCCTGATTTAAATTTTGAGTTTCCTATATATTCTGGTGTTCTATTCTATCAATCATCTTTTTCTTTTTTCTTCTGTGGATGATCTGTAAATATCCATGTTATATGCAAGCAACCCGATACACATATTCGCTGTCTTACATCCCAGTCTAGGATACTGCAATAATAAGGAAATGGCGTATCAATCAATTAAAGCTATAAATTAATCTTTGTACTAAATTTTTTGATATCGTCTTTTTGTATCACTATCCAAATGAACTCCAAAATCGGATTTAATTGATAAAAACAGGAATCTATCTATCTATAATAAATAAATTATGATTATTGTGTATACTACATTAAAATTTCTGACATTATTATTACTGATCAATAAAATAAATATCTGTAAAAAGGGGAGTGCGAAATTCTTTTATGGTAAAAAATTCATTTATTTCAATTATTTTGCAAGAACAAGAAGAAAACAAAGAAAACAGTGGATCTGTTGAATTTCAAGTAGTAAGTTTCACCAACAAGATACGAAGACTTACTTCACATTTGGAATTGCACAAAAAAGATTATTTATCTCAGAGAGGTCTGCGGAAAATTCTGGGAAAACGTCAACGGCTACTGGCTTATTTGTCAAAAAAAAATAGAGCACGTTATAAAGAATTAATAGGGCAGTTGAATATTCGAGAGAGAAAAACTCGTTAATTTGAAGAGTTAGTTTGATTAAAAGTTTGATGAACTTCTTTTCGCTTTCAGCAATTCATGGAAGAATGAATCAGGAAAAACCTATGACTGTACCAGCTACAAGAAAAGACCTCATGATAGTCAATATGGGACCTCACCACCCATCAATGCATGGTGTTCTTCGACTCATTGTTACTCTAGATGGTGAAGATGTTATTGACTGTGAACCCATATTGGGTTATTTACACAGAGGTATGGAAAAAATTGCAGAAAATAGAACAATTATACAATATTTGCCTTATGTAACACGTTGGGATTATTTAGCTACTATGTTCACAGAAGCAATAACTGTAAATGCGCCAGAGCAATTGGGCAATATTCAAGTCCCTAAAAGGGCTAGTTATATCAGAGTCATTATGTTGGAGTTAAGTCGTATAGCTTCGCATTTGTTATGGCTTGGCCCTTTTATGGCAGATATTGGGGCACAGACCCCTTTCTTCTATATTTTTCGAGAAAGAGAATTGATTTATGACCTATTCGAAGCTGCCACCGGTATGCGAATGATGCACAATTATTTTCGTATTGGTGGAGTCGCTGCTGATTTACCCCATGGCTGGATAGAAAAATGTTTGGATTTTTGCGATTATTTTTTAACAGGAATTGCTGAATATCAAAAGCTTATTACACGGAATCCCATTTTTTTAGAACGAGTTGAGGGAGTAGGCATTATTGGCGGAGAGGAAGCAATAAATTGGGGTTTGTCGGGACCAATGCTACGAGCTTCCGGAATACAATGGGATCTTCGTAAAGTTGATCATTACGAGTGTTACGACGAGTTTGATTGGGAAGTCCAATGGCAAAAAGAGGGCGATTCATTAGCTCGTTATTTAGTACGAATTAGTGAAATGACGGAATCCATAAAAATTATTCAACAGGCCCTTGAAGGAATTCCGGGAGGGCCCTATGAAAATTTAGAAATCCGCCGCTTTGATAGAGTAAAAGATACTGTATGGAATGAGTTTGACTATCGATTCATTAGTAAAAAACCCTCTCCGACTTTTGAATTGTCGAAGCAAGAACTTTATGCGAGAGTCGAAGCACCAAAAGGAGAATTGGGAATTTTTCTGATAGGAGATAAGGGTGTTTTCCCTTGGCGATATAAAATTCGCCCGCCGGGGTTTATTAATTTGCAAATTCTTCCTCAGTTAGTTAAAAGAATGAAATTGGCTGATATTATGACGATACTAGGTAGTATAGATATTATTATGGGAGAAGTTGATCGTTAAAATGATAATTGATACAACAGAATTACAAGCTATCAATTCTTTTTCTAGATTGGAATCCTTAAAAGAAGTCTATGGGATCATATGGATGCTTATCCCTATTTTTACTCCTGTATTAGGAATCACAATAGGTGTACTAGTTATTGTTTGGTTAGAAAGAGAAATATCCGCGGGTATACAACAACGTATTGGTCCTGAATACGCAGGACCTTTAGGAGTTCTTCAAGCTATAGCAGATGGTACAAAATTACTTTTCAAAGAGAATCTTCTTCCATCTAGAGGAGATACTCGTTTATTTAGTATTGGACCATCTATAGCAGTCATAGCAATTTTATTAAGTTATTTAGTAATTCCTTTTGGGTATCGTCTTGTTCTAGCCGATCTCAGTATCGGTGTTTTTTTATGGATTGCTATTTCAAGTATTGCTCCTGTCGGCCTTCTTATGTCAGGATATGGCTCCAATAATAAATATTCTTTTTTAGGTGGTCTACGAGCTGCTGCTCAATCAATTAGTTATGAAATACCATTAACTCTATGTGTGTTATCAATATCTCTACGTGTGATTCGTTAAGAGCCCCCTACTTCTTTTCTTTCTAGGAAGATGATTGATTTAATATATATTTTAGTTTTTTTTATATTATTATTATTCGGGGGTTGATGAAGGAAACCAGATAGTTATATGAGTGAAAGAAACGGCTTATAAATTTGCAGTAAAAGATTGAATCTCATTTCCTATGTACAAGAGTCAAGAAAAGTAAACATAAGTATTAGAGACTATTTACCCCAAGATTGATTGATTAATCATCATGACTTGAAGCGGGTTCAAAAGATCAACTTTATGAGGCTTTTACTATATTTTACTATACTATTATTATTACTATACTATATATATATATATATGTATGTATATGTATTACCCGAAAGTAGATTCATAAAAATGCGTGGATAGCTAGGAACACTAAAGTACACAAAGGATTCGTAATAGAGATTTTGTAAGTGTATTTTTTTTGTATAAAAAGAATTCTAAGTGGGGCTTTAAATTGGTAGAAATTATTAAGGAGTACTTCCCATGATTCCGATCCAGAGTATACTTCTATTCACCGATTAAGTAAATAACTATCAAGAACGAAGTAATCCTTTAACTTTGTTTAAGGTCCCTTTTTTTGAGAAAGGAGAATAGGAATGAAAAAAAAAAAGAAAGACTGAATGCACTAG